AAAACATAAATGTGAATAACCTAATACAATAATTAAACGGCTTAAAAATTAATTGTATGAGTTTTTTAATTATAATACTATTTGACTTAAAAATGCACTAATTGGTGAATAATTAGTTTTTAGTGGGTTTTTGAGTATAATACTATTTGACTTAAAAATGCACTAATTGGTGAATAATTAGTTTTAGTGGGTTTTTGATTATAATATCATTTGACTTAAAAATGCACTAATTGGTGAATAATTAGTTTTTAGTGGGTTTTTGATTATAATACTATTTGACTTAAAAATGCACTAATTGGTGAATAATTAGTTTTTAGTGGGATTTAGTTAGAAACTGTTGGGCTGTTTGATTAAATATATTAAATATTTATTATTATAAAAGTATTTAATATATTAAATATTTACATAATTAATATTATATAATACATATTAATAAATAATTCTAAAAATAAAAGATATTTAATACTAATACATAATATATATTAAATATTTATTATTATAAAAGTATTTAATATATTATACATAATAAATACTTGTTTTAATTAAGTATTTAATATATTAAATAATTTATTAATAGTATTGGAATATTAGAATTCCTTCTTTCTAAGTTTAGAAAAGAAAGAAGGAATTCATAGTAGTTTGTATTCTCTATTATGTAATATCATTAAATAAATATTTTATTGTAGGAAAATTTATTTATTTTGGTTTTTTAATTATTATATGTTTTATTATTTGAAAGTAATATATAATAAATATTTATTATTATAAAAGTATTTAATATATTATACATAATAAATACTTGTTTTAGTTAAGTATTTAATATATTAAATAATTTATTCATAGTATTGGAATATTAAATTCCTTCTTTCCTAAGTTTAGAAAAGAAAGAAGGAATTCATAGTAGTTTGTATTCTCTATTATGTAATATCATTAAATAAATATTTTATTGTAGGAAAATATATTTATTTTGGTTTTTTAATTATTATATGTTTTATTAATATAAAGTTTGTATACAGTAATTATTTCACTGTTTATTATTGAAGTATTTAAGTACCCCAATACTTAAATCTTAATATGTTACTTAAATTTTTAAGGGTTTTTAATTTATGGGAGAAATGAAAAAATATGCCTACACTATTTTTATTTTTACTGATTAAAAAGTTCCCCCCTTGATTTTGTAATATATTTATACTCTTTATTACCCCAATAATATAAGTTTGTATACAGTAATTATTTCACTGTTTATTATTGAAGTATTTAAGTACCCCAATACTTAAATCTTAATATGTTACTTAAATTTTTAAGGGTTTTTAATTTATGGGAGAAATGAAAAAATATGCCGACACTATTTTTATTTTTACTGATTAAAAAGTTCCCCCCTTGATTTTGTAATATATTTATACTCTTTATTACCCCAATAATATAAGTTTGTATACAGTAATTATTTCACTGTTTATTATTGAAGTATTTAAGTACCCCAATACTTAAATCTTAATATGTTACTTAAATTTTTAAGGGTTTTTAATTTATGGGAGAAATGAAAAAATATGCCTACACTATTTTTATTTTTACTGATTAAAAAGTTCCCCCCTTGATTTTGTAATATATTTATACTCTTTATTACCCCAATAATATAAGTTTGTATACAGTAATTATTTCACTGTTTATTATTGAAGTATTTAAGTACCCCAATACTTAAATCTTAATATGTTACTTAAATTTTTAAGGGTTTTTAATTTATGGGAGAAATGAAAAAATATGCCGACACTATTTTTATTTTGTGCTTATAGTTTTATTCTAGCTAATATATTAATTTAAATCAATGATTTATATGGAAATGATTTATTTTTTATTCCAATTATTAATTTTATTTTATTAATAGTAGTATTTAATTAGTAATTGATTTATAATAGATAAATATTTGTGCCAGCATTCGCGGTTAAACAATTTATTAAAATTAATTTCTTAGGTGATTTAATTTTATTATTTCTTTTAGAAAAAAAAAAATTAAAATAATTTAGGTGGAATTTATTATAAAATATAAGTTTTCTTTTAATTAGTTTAGAAAGTTTTTATAATAAACTAGGATTAGATACCCTATTATATAGAATAATTTATTTAACCTGAATAAGTATTAGTTTATTTTCTTTAAAGCTCAAAGAATTTGGCGGTAAAATATCTGTTTAGAGGAACCTGTAAATTAATTGATAAACCACGATAAGTTTAACTTTAATTTATATTTGTATACCGCTATATTAATGTTTGTTTTGATAAAAAATTTTCTTTTACTTTAATGATTTAAATTAGGTCAAGGTGCAGTTTTTTTAAAGTTTTTATGGGTTACTTTTATAATAAATTATTAGGCTAATTTTTCTTAATGAATATTTTAATAAGGATCTAATTGTAAATTTGAGTAATTATTTAATTTGAATTTTGTTCTATTTTATGTACATATCGCCCGTCACTCCTGATTTAAGTTAGGATAAGTCGTAACAAAGTAATTTTACCGGAAGGTGAAGTTAGAATATTTCATTTCAGATTGTAGCTTATATTTTAAAAGCTTTTTAGTTACATTAATAGGAAAATTAATATTTTATCTGACAATTTTTAATAGCATATTTTTAAATATTAAATAAATATTTTTGGTTTTAGTATAATTGCTTAAAAAATTTTTTGTATTAGATAAACTGTCAAGGTTTATTAAAAATTTTATTAAAGAATATTTTAGTACCTTTTGTATCAGGGTAAATTAATTAATTTAAATATTTTATATTCCCGAATTAAGGCGATCTAAATTAATAAAAAATTTTTTGTGGCATAAAATTTTTTAATATTTTGTTTGTAGTTATATGCTAACATTCTTTGTTTATCTGGTTATTAAGGACTTAATTTAATTATGTATCTATTTTATTTATTTAGTTTTTTTTATTAGATGTAATTTTATTATGGATATAAATTATTTTTTTTTATTTATTTTTTTACTTAATTTTTTAATATAACTTTATTATTATATTAATTATGATTTAATTAGTATAATTTATAAATTGATTATAATGAATTCAACAGATATTATTTCCAACTGTTTATCAAAAACATTTCTTTTTGTATTAAATAAAAGGTATTTTCTGCCCTATGATAATTTAATTTAAATGGCTGCAGTATTTTGACTGTACAAAGGTAGCATAATAATTAGTTTTTTAATTGAGAGCTGGAATGAATGAATTAATGAGATATAAATTTTATTTATTTTAATATTAAAATTTTAATTGTAAGTTAAAATGCTTACATAATTTCTTGGGACGAGAAGACCCTATAGAACTTTATTTAATTTTTTTTTAATTTATTTTTAATTATTTGCTTAAATTAAATTTATTTATTTTTTGCTGGGGTGGTAGTTAAATTTTTACTTTAGTTTTTTTATTCATTAATTTATGTATATTATGATCCTTAGTTAAAAGATTAAAAGTTAAAGTTACCTTAGGGATAACAGCGTGATTTTTATGGGGAGTTCATATCTATATAAAATTTTGCGACCTCGATGTTGAATTAAGAAAAAATTTTGAAGCAGTATTCATTTGTTTAAGTCTGTTCGACTTTTAAATTCTTACATGATTTGAGTTCAAACCGGCGTGAGCCAGGTTGGTTTCTATCTTAGAAGAAATATATTAATTTAGTACGAAAGGACCAATTAATTATACTCTTGTATTTATTAATTAAATATAATGAATTGGCAGATTAGTGCATTAAATTTAGAATTTAATTAAGTGAACTCTTCACATTTATTAATATACTTAATTAGTTTTATATTTTTACTTGTTTTTGTTATAGTTTCTGTTGGGTTTTTTACGCTTTTAGAGCGTAAAATTTTAGGATATATTCAAGTTCGTAAGGGCCCAAATAAAGTGGGATACTTAGGTTTATTGCAGCCCTTTAGAGATGGGATAAAGCTTTTTATGAAAGAACAGTTTTTTCCTATGAACTCTAATTTCTTAATTTATTTATTATGTCCTGTTTTTGGGTTAGTTCAATCTTTATTCATATGAGTGTTGTTTCCTTTTTACATTAATTGTTTAGAATTTAATTTGGGGTTATTGTTTTTTTTGTGTTGTTCAAGATTAAGAATTTATGTTTTAATAATTTGTGGTTGGTCATCCAATAGATTATATTCTATTTTAGGGTGTGTCCGAAGAGTTTCTCAGGCAATTTCTTATGAAGTAAGCTTGTCTTTAATTTTATTGTGTTTCTTTTTATTAGTTGATAGATATAATTTTATTAGTTTTTACTATATTCAGTCTAAAATTTGGTTTTTAATAATTTCTTTTCCCCTATTTTTTTGTTGGTTATCTTGTTGTATGGCGGAAAGAAATCGCACTCCCTTTGATTTTTCTGAGGGTGAAAGAGAGTTAGTTTCTGGGTTTAATGTTGAGTATGGTGGTGGCGGATTTGCTTTTCTTTTTATTTCTGAATATTCAAGAATTATTTTTTTATGTTTATTAACTTGTTTAATTTTTTTAGGTTCTAATTTTACAAGTTTACTATTTTTTATTAAAGTAATTTTTTTATGTTTTGTTTTTATTTGAGTTCGAGCTAGTTTACCTCGCTATCGTTATGACAAACTTATATATTTAGCTTGAAAATGTTATTTGCCTATTAGTTTAAATTACATTGTTTTTTTTTTGTTAGTAAAGTGCTTGTGTTTTTATCATTTTTTTTGGTTAAGTTATTAAAAATTCTTTCTTATACTTTCAAAGTATATACTTTATTAATATAAGCTAAATAACTATAACTTATTTTATAATATTTTCTCAAGTTTTTACTAAAATTGGGTCAATTAAGAAATATGCAAAATAAATAATTGTTATAAGTATTCCTGTTTCTGTGTAGGGCTCTTCTACAGGCCGAGCCCCAATTCATGTTAATAGTATTACAGTTGTAACGAATATTCAGAAAGTGATTTGTCTGATTGGGTAAAATTGTAATCCTTTAAATTTAGTTTTTATAGTTAATGGTAAAACTGCTAAAATTATAATTGATAAAAATAGTGCTATTACTCCCCCCAGTTTATTGGGGATTGATCGTAGAATAGCATATGCAAATAAAAAGTATCACTCAGGTTGAATGTGGATTGGGGTCACTATGGGGTTTGCTGGCACAAAGTTGTCCGGATCTGATAGCAGGTATGGTGTTGACAATGTTAATATTAATAATATAGTAATTGTTATAGAAAATCCTATAATATCTTTAATAGAAAAAAATGGATGAAAAGGAATTTTATCTAGATTAGCATTGATTCCTATAGGATTTCTAGACCCCGTTAAATGTAAGAAAAATAAGTGAATTATTGCTAGCATTAAAATTATAAATGGTAATACGAAGTGCAGTCTAAAAAATCGAGATAGAGTTGCATTATCTACTCTGAAACCCCCTCAAATTCAATTTACTAGCATTGTCCCAATATATGGAAATGCTGACAATAAATTTGTAATTACTGTTGCCCCCCAGAACGATATTTGACCTCATGGTAAAACGTATCCTAAAAAGGCTGTTGCTATTGTTGTTAATATAATAATAATTCCTGTGTTTCATGTCTTGTATAGATGAAATGACCCGTAGTATATTCCACGCCCAACGTGAAGATATATACAAATGAAAAATAATGATGCCCCGTTAGAATGAATATTTCGTATAAGTCATCCATAGTTTACATCTCGAGTAATATGGTTTACTCTATCAAAAGCTATTTTAATGTCAGCTGTGTAGTGTATGGAGAGTATAATTCCTGTGATTAATTGAATTGTTAAGCATAACCCAAGAATAGACCCAAAATTTCACCATGCTGATAAATTAATTGGTGCTGGAAGATCAATTAAAGCATTATTAATAATAGAGATTAATTTATCTGTTTTTCGTAAAGGTTTATTCATTTGTATTTATTTGAATGGTTAAAATTTATTTTGATCGTAATGGGCCCTTATAAATTTTAATAATTTTTGTTACTACTACTATCGTTAATAATAAGTAACAAAATAAAAATAGTGTAATAAATAACACTTTTTTGTTGTAAATTTTTAATAGGGTTAATCTTTCAACTCTTGTAATACATTTTAATCCATCTTTTATTTGTACATCAAAAATTAATTCTTCAATAGGAATTATTAAGATGATTAGAAGCACAATTATTATAAAATTTCTTTTAAATTTTTCATTAGAAGCAATTCTTCTTATGTATATAAATAGGATTAATAACCCCCCTACTATTATTATAAATAAAATTATTATTAATCATGATGAGGATATTATTTTAGCTATAAAAATAGTTGAAATGAATGTTTGTACAAGTAGTATTACTCCCATAGTTATAGGGGTGTTCATTAGGAAAATAGTTGTAGAGATCACTAGTATTCTTTTTATTAGAAACATTTTAATTTCAACAAATAGTTTTTAAAAATATTAATTTTGGGTATTAATGATGTGATTTTTTTCACTTTGTTGAAGTTTTAAAGGATATTCCTAATTCTAGTTTACAAGACTAATATTTTTATTAAATTATTAAAACTTATTTTTTATTTATTAAGTTATATATATGTAATATCCATATTATCTTTGATTATGATCCGTAAACATATTTTTTTATGTCTTTTGAGTTTGGAATTTGTTGTGGTTTCTTTATTATTAATAATATTATATTATTTTTTAAATTTTTCTTTTGGGTTTTATATTTTGTTAATAATAATAATTTTTTTTGTTTGTGAGGCAGTTTTGGGGTTAAGAGTTTTAGTAAGAATAATTCGATGCTATGGAAATGATTATTTGAATTCTATTAGATTATGATAAAAATTTTATTTTATTTAGTTATGATGATTCCTATTAGTTTTTTATATAATTCTTTATTATTAAGACAATTTATGTATTTAGTTATGTTTATACTTTTTTTAATAATAAACTATAATAATTTTTTTATTAAAATTTCATATTTTTTGGGCTTAGATATTTTTTCTTACAATTTAATTATTATGAGACTTATTATTGGTTCTTTAATGGTAATTTCAATAAGTAGTTCAAGGAATATCAATATTTATTTATTAATAAATTTAATTTTAATTTTGTCCCTTTTATTTATTTTTAGTTCAATAAATTTTTTATATATGTATATTTCTTTTGAATTTGTCCTTATTCCTTTAGTAATTTTAATTTTGGGGTGGGGTTATCAACCTGAGCGGCTAATATCTGGAATATATCTTTTTTTTTACACCTTATTTGTATCTTTGCCCTTATTGATTTTAATTTTAAATTTTTATAATTTATGTGGTTCTTTATTTTTTGATTATTTAAAATTCAAATCTTTTTTTTTTATTAATCATTTTATTTTAGTTTTTGTATTTATAGTAAAGATACCAATATATTTAGTTCATTTTTGGCTTCCTAAAGCTCATGTCCAAGCACCAGTTTCTGGTTCTATAATTTTAGCTGGGTTAATGTTAAAAATTGGTGGTTACGGCTTAATTCGTATTATATATATCTATGAATATATATTTATAAGCTATTGCTATATTTGATATTCATTGTCAATGGTTGGATCAATTTTAATTAGAATAGTTTGTTTAATTCAAGGGGATGTTAAGTCTTTAATTGCTTATTCTTCAGTTTCTCATATGGGGTTAGTAATTATAGGGTTAATAACTATAACAAATTGGGGATTAATTGGTTCTTTAATATTAATGTTGGCTCATGGATTTTGTTCGTCCGGTATGTTTTATATAGCAAATTTATTTTATATTCGAACTGGAAGTCGTAGCTTTTTTATTAACAAGGGGCTAATGATTTATATACCTAGTTGTTCAATATTTTGGTTTATTTTTTGTTCTTTTAATATAAGTTGTCCCCCAAGATTGAATTTCATTAGTGAATTAATAATTTTAAGTAGAATAATTGGTTTTTGAGTTTGGTCTTCCTTATTTTTTATTTTTATTTCTTTTTTTTGTGCATGTTTTAGATATTACCTGTATAGCTTTAGTCAGCATGGCTTGTTTAATAATATATATAGTTTTTCTAGTTTAAGTATTGTTGAATATTTATGTTTATTAATTCATATAATTCCTTTAGTATTTTATCCTTTGTTAATAATGATATTATTATACCTTAATAGTTTTTAAAAAATATGGTATTGTGGTTACTAAGAAGTAAATATTTTACTTGAGGTTTTGTTTATTTTAAATGTTTATTATGTTTGATGTATAATTTTTATAATTTTATCTATTTTATCTTTTGTGGCAGGAATAAATTTTTTAATGAAAAATTATTCATTAATATTTGAATGAATACTATATTCAGATAATTCTGTAACTTTAAATTTTATTGTTTATCTAGATTGAATTTCAATACTATTTATATTTGTTGTATTACTTATTTCTTCTATAGTTATTTTATATAGCAGTATCTATATAGGCGATATTAATTATAGCTCTGTTCGTTTTTTATTTTTGGTTTTAATGTTTGTATTTAGAATAATTTTAATAATTTTAAGCCCAAGTTTGATTAGAATTATATTAGGTTGGGATGGATTAGGTTTAATTTCTTATTGTTTAGTTATTTACTATAGTTCTTTAAAAAGTTATTTAGCTGGGATAATTACTTGTTTAATCAATCGTTTAGGTGATATTGGGTTGTTAATTTCAATTGGTTGAATTTTTAGTTATGGAAGATGAAATTTAATTTTTTGAAGATACTATTATACTGACTTTATTTTTTATATGGTCATTATTTCTTCTTTTACTAAAAGTGCTCAGATTCCTTTTTCTAGTTGGTTACCTGCTGCTATAGCAGCCCCTACTCCTGTTTCCTCTCTTGTTCACTCTTCAACTTTAGTCACGGCAGGTGTATATTTGTTAATTCGTTTTTATAATTATAAAATATTTATAAATGAATTTTTCTTATGTGTAAGAATTTTAACTATAATTATGTCCTCTTTATGTGCTAATTACGAATTTGACTTAAAGAAAATCATTGCTTTATCTACGTTAAGTCAATTAGGTTTAATAATGAGTTGTTTATTTATAGGTTTAATTGATTTTTCTTATTTTCATCTTTTAAGACATGCTATGTTTAAATCTCTTCTTTTTTTGTGTTCTGGAATTATTATTCATTTAATGGGCGGTTGTCAAGATATTCGAATAATAGGTTCTATTTGTTTGATTATACCTGCCACTTGTTGTTGTTTTAACATTTCCAATATGTCTTTATGCGGGTTTCCTTTCTTATCAGGATTTTATTCTAAGGATTTAATTGTTGAATGTTCTTCTTTTTGCGGTTTAAATCTTTTGGTTTTTTTCCTTTTTTATTTGGGGCTAGGACTTACTGCTTCTTATAGTATTCGTTTATTTTATTATAGAGTCTTAAGAAATTTTAATTATTTAAAATATATAAATTTAGTAGAAAATATTTCTTGAATGATATTTAGAATTTTTATTCTTTCTTTTTTTTCTATTATTTTTGGTTGTTTATTTATTTGATTAACAAATATAGATTTATTATTTTTAGTGTTTCCTTTTTATTTAAAGATTTTAATTTTAATAATTATTGTTTTAGGTATTTATTTTGGGTTTGAGCTCAATTTTATAAAAAATTTTATGTTTAACAGTTTTTACCTATTAAATGGTTCTATGTGATTTATATATAGTTATTCTTACGGTTTATACTTGTATAATTATAGTAATACAGTAAACTTCTATAAGTTTATGTATTGAGGTGAATACTTCGGGGGGTTGGGGATATCTTTTTATCTTTTAAAATTATCCAATTATTTACAATTTTATTCTTTCAGTTCTTTAAAGATTTTTTTTATTTTGGCTGTTATCTGAATAATTTTCTTAGTTTAAGTTTTTATAGCTTATAATTAGAGTATTTCAGTGAAGTTGAAATGGAAATTAATTTTTTAAAAATATTCATAATTAACATACTAATATTTTTTTAATGAAACTAAAAAGTTTTAATTAAACTATATAAATAAGAGATAAACGGAATTCAACCGCTTTAAAAATTAGTTAGCGGCTATTTTTACACTCAATCTCTTTTAAATGGATTTAAAATCATTTTTCTTATTAACATTAAGATGCCTCTCCCTTTGGCTTCAATTAAAGCAAGAGGCTATAACCTTAATTTTTAGGTCGAAACTAAATGTATTTTTTTTTTACTTCTTTGCTAAAGATTAATCCCAAGACACCTTTTGAATGCAAATCAAATATTATTATTAAATATAATCCTTTTTATTCCGTTCAGTTGATTATACCATTTAACCATTCGTGATAGAGTCCTATTACTAAAATAGTTGTGAATAATACAGAAGTTAATATTCATATTTTTGTGATTGTAACTTTGTAGGTTAAAATTATAGGTATAATTATAATAATTTCAATATCAAAAATTAAGAAGATTACTGCAACTATAAAAAAGTGGATTGAGAATGGAATTCGTCTATATGATATAGGATTAAATCCACACTCAAAAGGCGTTGCCTTTTGAATGTCAGTAATTGATTTTTTTCTGATTAATGAAATTAGAATAGTTATAATTAATATGATTATTAAAATTAATAATAGTATTATTGTTATTTTATTAATTACTTATTTATAATTCTATAACCCTAAAGTTGGAAGCTTTATATACTTTTTATACTAAATAAATTATTTTATCTTCCTCATCAATAAATAGAAATATATAAGAACAATCACACCACGTCTACAAAATGTCAGTATCAAGCTGATGCCTCAAATCCTACGTGGTGTAAGTTTGATAAATGAAGTTTGAAAATTCGTGTTGTTGATACTAAAATAAAAATGGTCCCAATAATTACATGTAATCCGTGAAATCCTGTTGCTATATAGAATGTTGATCCGTATACTGAATCTGCTATTGTAAACGGTGCTTCATAGTATTCAATAACTTGAAGCAACGAAAAATATAGTCCTAGGATAATTGTGATAATTAATCCTTGAATTGTTTTGGTGAAGTTTTTGTTAATAATTGCATTGTGGGCTCATGTGATTGATAATCCTGATGATAATAAAATCATAGTATTTAGTATCGGGATACTTATAGGATTAAATGGTTTAATACCTATAGGTGGTCATTGTATACCAATTTCGAAAGTAGGGGACAATCTTCTGTGGAAATAGGCTCAAAAAAACGATGAAAAAAATATAATTTCTGATGTAATAAATAGAATTATTCCTAATTTTATTCTTACTACTACCTTTTTAGTATGTAATCCTTGAAATGTAGATTCTCGAATGACGTCTCGTCATCATTGAATCATTGTTATTAAAGTAATGAATATTCCTAAATTTATTAGTCACATTTCTTTCTGGTGTATTCATAGTACTGTTCCTGAAGTTATTGTTATTAACCCTATTGATCCTCTGATAGGTCATGGTCTACTGTCTACTAAATGAAATGGGTGATTTTTCATATTAAATTTCTCTAGAATATAAAGTTGAAAGTGTTATAAATACATATGATTGAATAAATGCTACTGCTAATTCAAATAATATTAACCCCATTAGTAATCATATTATTATTATTATTAATATAATATTATTGCTTAAGTTATTTCCTAATAACGATATTAAAAGATGTCCTGCAATTATGTTTGCTCTTAGTCGCACCGCTAATGAACCAGGTCGAATAAAATTTCTTACTGATTCGATTATAACTATAAATGGTATAAGGGGGGGGGGTGTGCCGATTGGCACCAAGTGACTAAATATTCTGTTAGTTTTATTGATTCACCCAAATAATATAAGTGAGATTCATATAATTAATGCTGCAGTCAATGAAAACACTAAGTGCGATGATGCAGTAAATACATAGGGCAATAGTCCTATTATGTTGTTAATTAAAATGAATAAAAATAATCTTACTAAAAAAATAGATGGTTCTGACTTTTTTAAATGTAAAATAATTTCTGTTATAATTTTTTTAGAAATAATTATAATAATTAAAACGTGTTTTCTTGATAGGTTTCAATATGGGGTAGGTATAAGTAAGATTAAAGCTATTCTTAATCAATTTAAAGATATGTAACCTGTTCTAGGGTCAAATACTGAAAATAAATTTATTATCATGATCAGTTTATTTTGTTATATTTAGTCTTTATTTTAGAATTTACCTTCTTTTTAAAATAAAAGTAATTGATTGAGATAGTAATTATTATTATAATGATAGTTGATATTATAATAATTGTTCATCAAATTGGAGCTATTTGTGGAATTAAGAAATACAAATTATTTGTATTTTTATCTTGACAAGCTAATGTTTTGATTAAACTAATTTCTTTAATTCCATTAAGAGTATTCGCTTTTACTATAATTTGGTTTAAGAGACCAACACTTGCTTTTAAGTTACTTAATGAATTAAATTGTTTAATTCATCTATTAAATATTTTAGTTTTTACTGACTCTAGAACAATAGGTATAAAGCTATGATTTGCTCCACAGATTTCAGAGCATTGCCCATAAAAAATACCTGGGCGTATTAATATGATTCTTCCTTGGTTGATTCGTCCGGGCGACCCATCAATTTTAATTCCTAGGGCTGGAATTGTTCAGGAATGAATTACGTCATAAGATGTTACCAAAATCCGTGATTGTACATTATATGGCAGTATAATTCGGTTATCTACTTCTAACAGCCGAAATTCATTTTTTTCAATATTATTAGTTTGTTTTATATATGATTCAAATTCAATTTTTTTTAAATCAGAGTATTCATATCTTCAGTATCATTGGTGTCCAATAGCTTTTAATGTAACTAACGGTTTATTAATTTCTTCTAAAAGATAAAGGGTTTTAAGGGATGGTATTGCAATTATTACCAATAAAGCGGCTGGTATTAAAGTTCAGATTAGTTCAATTAATTGCCCCTCTAATAATCTTCGGTTAATTAGTTTATTGGTTGAAATTGAAATTAGTATGTACAGTACTACAATGGTAATTATTGTTAGAATTATTATTGTATGATCATGGAATATAATTAGTTGTTCTATGATTGGTGAAACTGCGTCTTGGAATCTAATTATTTTTCAGGTTGCTATTTTCAGAAAAATAAAAATTTATATATGAATTTTAAGCTCATTGCACTATTCTGCCACACTGAATTACTTAATTAAAATAGGTAATTCAGAATATGAGTGTTCTTTAGGAGGCATTTGCTGAAGTCACTCAATTGAGGATGTTCTTCTATAGTTTAATAGTGAAATTCGTTTAGACATTATTCTTTCTCAAATAATAAAAATTATAATGATGATTCTTACTAGTGAAATTATTCTTCCGATGGAAGATAAAATATTTCATTGAGTATATATATCTGGATAATCAGAATATCGTCGCGGTATTCCTCTCAATCCTAAGAAATGTTGGGGAAAAAATGTTGTGTTTACACCAATAAATATAACTGAAAATTGAATTTTTAATCATTTTGGATTTATTGTTAATCCTGTGAAAAGAGGGTACCATTGAATAAATCCTGCTATAATAGCAAATACTGCCCCTATAGATAAAACATAATGAAAGTGTGCTACTACATAGTATGTGTCATGTAGAACAACATCAATTGATGAATTTGATAGAATAATTCCTGTAAGCCCCCCCATAGTAAATAGGAATACAAATCCGGCGGCTCAGATCATTGAAATTGATTTTTTGATGGAAACTCCATGTATAGTTGCTATTCAACTAAAGATTTTAATTCCTGTTGGTACTGCAATAATTATAGTGGCTGAAGTAAAGTATGCTCGGGTGTCTACATCTATGCCAACAGTAAACATGTGATGAGCTCATACTACAAACCCCAAAATTCCGATTGATATTATTGCATAAACTATTCCGATATACCCAAATGACTCTGTTTTTCCTCTCTCTTGACTAATAATATGAGATACTAACCCAAATCCGGGGAGAATCAAAATATATACTTCTGGGTGTCCAAAAAATCAGAATAGGTGTTGGTATAAAATAGGGTCACCCCCACCTGATGGGTCAAAAAATGTAGTGTTAATATTACGATCTGTTAATAATATTGTAATTGCTCCGGCTAATACAGGCAATGAAATAAGGAGTAAAACAGCGGTAATGATTACTGATCAGACAAATAAAGGTGTTCGGTCTATTGATATTCCTGTAGGTCGTATATTTATAACTGTAGTAATAAAATTTACTGCCCCCAAAATTGATGAAATGCCGGCTAGGTGTAGTGAAAAAATTGATATGTCTACTCTTGCTCCCGCGTGAGCAATATTACTTGATAAGGGCGGGTATACTGTTCAACCTGTTCCAACCCCTGTTTCTACTAATGAACTTAGTATTAGTAGGGTTAAGGATGGGGGTAATAGTCAAAATCTTATATTATTAAGTCGTGGGAATGCTATATCTGGGGCTCCAATTATTAATGGTAAAAGTCAGTTTCCAAATCCGCCAATTATAATTGGTATTACTATGAAAAAAATTATTACAAATGCATGTGATGTTACAATTACATTATATGATTGGTCATTATTGATAAAAGCTCCTGGTTGTGCAAGTTCAATTCGAATAATTATTCTTAATATTATTCCTACTATTCCTGCTCAAATACCAAACATGAAATATATTGTTCCAATATCTTTATGATTAGTAGAAAATAATCATTTATTCATTCATTATTGAGGTGTCTGATTTAAGTAGTAAACTGTAAATTTATTTATGAACTTTGTTCTCTCAATAAATGTTAATATTCATATTCAAAAGTCTTGTAGTTTAAAAAAAACCTTAAATTGCAAATTTAATAATGAATTTTCTAAGACTTATCTTAAAATTTGATATGAACAACTTTGAAGGCTGGAAGTTTATTCTTAACCTAAAGTCTTTTAAGGACTTTGGTTTTATAAAATTATTATATATAAATTTTCTTTTAAATAACTGAGTTTATTGAAACAATTAAAGGAAACGTAATTAAGTTTAGTATTATATTAAAATACATATTTGTTACATTTTTTCTTCATTTTATTGAAGTTGAAAATGATATTATTGAAGTAAAAGCTAATCGTATGTAAAATAATATTACAAGTATTGAGGTTAATACAATAATTGCTGTAATTATTATTTCATTATTTGAAATTATAATTTGAATTACAAAAAGTTTTGTAAAAAATCCTAATAAAGGGGGGAATCCCCCCATTGATAGTATATTAATTCAAATATAAATTTTTATTAAGGATTTTTTTTCATTAAACACTACTTGATTAATAAATCTAATTTTAAGTTTGCTTAAAAGATTAGTTAGTATAGCTAACATTATAGAATAAATAATTATGTATATAATTATTACGTTAAACTTATTTAAGGTTAATAATATTAATGATATGTTGTAAATGGATGAGTATCCTAGTGTTTTTCGTATTGAAGTTTGATTTAAGCAAGAAATAGATCTGATTAATATTCCTAATAAGATTGGAATTATTAATATTTTTCTATTAATTTGGTATATAACTGTAAGTGGTGGCAGTTTAATAATCGTTAATATAATTCATATTTCATAGTAATTTATTGTTTCAATAATTATTATTACTCAATTGTGGAAAGGTGCTGAGCCAACTTTAATCAATATAGCTAATATTAACAGTAAAGTTTCTATTATACTAACCCCAATTAGTATAATTATAACTCTTAGTAATATTAACGTAGATGCTACACTTTGTACAATAAAGTATTTAATTATTGATTGTGATCTAAGGTTTTTAGATGTTTGTATTAAAGGAATAAATGAAATAAGAGAGATTTCTAGTCCTATTCATATTGAAAATCAGTTGTTTGAACAAATAGTTATAATAACCCCAATTATTATAGTATTTGTTAAAATTAATTTAGTTGAATTTAATAAGATTAGAGAGAAGAACATTAATTTCTATATTTAGGGTATGAGCCTAATAGCTTTTTTTAGCTTATCTTTCTTTTATTTGTACTAAAGTGTAAGATGCACATGAAATTTTGACTTTCTTAGATTAAGTTTAATTCTTAATAATACAATAGAAGTAATTTTTTTTTTTTACATAATTTATTCTATCAAAATAATCCTTTAATCAGGCATTCTATC